GATTTCAACAAAGGCAATTTAATCATTTTTAAAGCCGAAGTTAACAAAGGAACTACCATGAAAAAATTAAAACCTCAAGCCCGGGGACGTAGTTATCTGATAAAAAGACCTACTTGTCACATAACTATTATATTAAAAGATATAACCTACTATGGAAATATAGAAGAATTTATACGAAATTCTTGTAAAACTCATCAAGACTACATCTTGCGCAGAGTAAAATATTTGGACTACGTGTCTTTTTTTTAAAGTAAGTCTAATGGGGAAATATGGGACAAAAAATAAATCCACTTGGTTTCAGACTTGGTACCACCCAAAGTCATTATTCTCTTTGGTTTGCACAACCAAAAAAATATTCTGAAGGTCTACAAGAAGATCAAAAAATACGGGATTATATAAAAAATTTTGTACAAAACAATACAAGAACATCCTCGGGTGTCGAAGGAATTGCACGCATAGAAATTCAAAAAAGAATTGATCTAATACAGGTAATAATCTATATGGGATTCCCAAAGTTATTAATAGAAAATCGACCCCGAGGAATCGAAGACCTACAAATAAATGTACAAAAAGAATTAAATTGTGTGAGCCGAAAACTCAATATTGCTATTTCACGAATTTCAAAACCTTATGGTCACCCTAATATTCTTGCTGAATTTTTAGCCGGCCAACTAAGGAATAGAGTCTCATTTAGAAAAGCAATGAAAAAAGCTATCGAATTAACTGAGCAAGCTGATACAAAAGGAATTCAAATACAAATAGCAGGCCGCATCGATGGAAAAGAAATTGCACGTACCGAATGGATAAGAGAGGGGAGGGTTCCCCTACAAACCATTCGCGCGAAAATTGATTATTGTGCCTATACCGTTCGAACTATTTATGGGGTATTGGGTATCAAAATTTGGATATTTCTAGGGGATAAATACGAATAATATAAGAATAATATATTAGGAAGTTAGTTGTCTTTAAATTTGGGTTTAGATTTTTTTTTTTTAATGGAACAAAAAATGACAACCTTTTTCATTCTTTTTTTTTTTTTTTTTACATGAAACCAGTTAGAATTTTTAATTCCACAAGATTAAATAAAAATTTGATTCAACTTTTTTTGATAGAATTGCTATGCTTAGTGTGTGACTCGTTAGTTTTTTCTATAATTAAGCCAAAAATATGAATTATGAACGAATAATTATAAAACTAATAACCAACTCATCGCATCACATTATCTGGATCCAAAGAAACAGTCAAGATATGCTTTTTTAGTCATATCGTTGTAGCAACTGAATTTTTTTTAACAGCAATAATAAATCTAATGAATTTTAAGAAAAACAAAATTAAAATAAAAAAGGATACGGATAAATGGAAAGATGAGAGAAAGAAAAAAATATATATAAAAGATATATGATTCTAATATAATATGTACGGTCTTTGAAACATCTCATAAACGACAATAACGTAATAAAGCATTACTAAAGATTCTTGGATAATTCGATGACAATGAATCTTTTCAATATACGAGCTTCAAGCCAATAAAGACTAAGGACGTTGGCTCACGAATTAATTTTAATAAGAGCTCCGTTGTCGAATTCAGGCCTAACCATTAATTTAGAAGCGCTGGGAACGAAGGAATCCGTGAATACATAAACACAAGATTCAATTTTAAATGAATTCTGATGATTCCGCGGGAAGGATGGCGGAACAAACCATAAATAAATTCACATATTCTGAAAAAAAAAACGAACTCTAGAATTGAAATAGAGATTGAAAGAATAAATATTCGCCCGCGAAATTTTTTTTAATCATATATATAATTATATAATATAATATATTAATATCTAACAAAACTAGATTAATATATAACAAAAAAATCCCGAAGAATCACTTGATTCATGAGATTATTACGTGTATATTTTTAAAAAATCTATTCTCAATTTCAAATTTTTTATTCGCGAGGAGCCGGATGAGAAGAAACTCTCACGTCCAGTTCTGTAGTAGAGATGGAATTTTTTAAATAACCATCAACTATAACCCCAAAAGAACCAAATTCCGCAAACAACATAGAGGAAGACTAAAGGGAATATCTTATCGTGGAAATAATATTTGTTTTGGAAGATATGCTCTTCAGGCACTTGAACCCGCTTGGATCACGTCTAGACAAATAGAAGCGGGTCGGCGAGCAATGACACGAAATGCACGTCGCGGTGGAAAAATATGGGTACGTATTTTTCCGGACAAACCAGTGACAGTACGGCCTGCTGAAACCCGTATGGGTTCAGGGAAAGGATCTCCCGAATATTGGGTAGCTGTTGTCAAACCAGGTCGAATACTTTATGAAATAAGTGGGGTAGCAGAAAACATAGCCCGAAGGGCTATCTCAATAGCGGCATCTAAAATGCCTATACGAACTCAATTTATTATTTCAGGATAGGAACGTAGAACCAAAGGAAATAGATCTATTTTTTTTGACAAACAATATTTCTTTTTAATCCTTTGCATTTATTTTTGCATTCAAAGAACAGAAAAAAATATGATTCAACCTCAAACCTATTTGACTGTAGCAGACAACAGCGGAGCTAAAAAATTGATGTGTATTAAAATCATAGGAGCTAGCAATCGTCGATATGCTCGGATTGGCGATGTTATTGTTGCTGTGATCAAAGAAGCAATACCAAATTCGCCCTTAGAAAGATCAGAAGTAATAAGAGCTGTAATTGTACGTACCTGTAAAGAACTCAAACGTGACAACGGTATGATAATAAGATATGATGACAACGCTGCAGTTATCATTGATCAAGAAGGAAATCCAAAAGGAACTCGAGTTTTTGGTGCGATTGCCCGAGAATTAAGACAAAAATTTACTAAAATAGTTTCATTAGCACCTGAAGTATTATAAGAATAAGAATTCGGATATTTGAATGAGATAGTAGACTGTATGTCATGTATATGCTTTTCATTTTAACTTTTTTTTTATTTTAAAAAAATTCAAAATAACAGAAATAAAAAAATTAAGAAAAAAACATGTTGATTATATAAAAATTTGGAGACACCGCGTATTTTAGTTCATTATGGGTAGAGACACTATTGCTGATATAATAACCTCTATACGAAATGCTGACATGAATAGAAAAGGAACGGTTCGAATAGCATCGACTAACATCACTGAAAACATTGTTAAAATACTTTTACGAGAAGGCTTTATTGAAAACGTGAGAAAACATCAAGAAGGAAACAAATATTTTTTGATTTTAACTCTGCGACATAGAAGAAATAGGAAAGGACCATATCGAAATACTTTATATTTAAAAAGAGTCAGTCGCCCCGGTCTACGAATCTATTCTAACTATCAAGGAATTCCTCGAATTTTAGGCGGAATGGGCATTGTAATTCTTTCTACCTCTCGTGGTATAATTACAGATCGAGAGGCTCGACGCGAAGCAATTGGCGGAGAAATTTTATGTTATATATGGTAATCCCTCTAATATCAAATATCTGAATTAGATCCAAAATTGCCTCTATTGTGAACAAAAAAAGACAAAGGACAAGTTCTCTAATATCTTTAATCTATTAGTTAATCTGTTAAGGAGGTTTTACCTGGAATGAAAGAACAAAAAACGATTCATTATAATTTGATTACTCAATCGCTCCCTAACGGTATGTTCTGGGTTCCCCTAGATTTTTTATAATGAAAATTGGATTGTATGTTTTATTTCCTAAAAGATACGCCGTAGTTCTATCCAGGCCCTACTGGGGGGGAAAATTGAAATAAGCCTTAGGTTATAGATATAATTTATAGACTTCGCACTAAGGATTCAAATGATTAAGTGGTTTTTCAACTCCAACACGCTTTCTCGCGAGAATACAATTCAAAATTTCAAATATCAAGAAACTTATTTTCTTCCAAGAACTAGATTCAGAATTTAAAGTAAGGAAAAAATATGAAAATAAGGGCTTCTGTTCGTAAAATTTGTGAAAAATGTCGTCTGATCCGCAGACGGGGACGAATTATAGTAATTTGTTCTAACCCAAAACATAAACAACGACAGGGATAACCACTGTACTATACTAAAAATAGTCAAAGGCACTCTCTTAAGTAATGTAAAAAAAAATGAAGAATTTGTTTTGACATCAAATGGATATATCCATATATCTCTGACTCATATTTATGAAATGCTAAAATATGGCAAAACCTATACCAAAAATTGGTTCACGTAGAAATGGACGTCTTAGTTCGCGTAAAAGTGCACGGAAAATACCAAAAGGCATTATCCATGTTCAAGCAAGTTTCAACAATACCATTGTTACTGTTACAGATGTACGAGGTCGGGTTGTTTCTTGGGCTTCCGCCGGCACTTCTGGATTCAGAGGTACAAAAAGGGGAACACCGTTTGCGGCTCAAACCGCGGCGGGAAGTGCTATTCATACAGCGGTTGACCAGGGCATGCAACGAGCAGAAGTCATGATAAAGGGTCCTGGTCTTGGAAGAGATGCAGCATTACGAGCTATTCGTAGAAGCGGTATATTATTAAGTTTTGTGCGGGACGTAACCCCTATGCCACATAATGGCTGTAGGCCTCCTAAAAAAAGACGTGTGTAAAAACAACATTCAAGAGAAATAAACGATTCAACGATATTTATAATTTATAATATTACTATGTTTCGAGAGAAAATAAAAGTATCGACTCGGACACTGCAGTGGAAGTGTGTAGAATCAAGAACAGATAGTAAATGTCTTTTTTATGGACGCTTTATTCTTTCTCCACTTATGAAAGGGCAAGCTGACACAATCGGCATTGCGATGCGAAGAGCTTTACTTGGCGAAATGGAAGGAACATGTATCACACGTGCAAAATCTGAGAAAATCCCACATGAATATTCTACCATCGTAGGTATTCAAGAATCAGTCCATGAAATTTTAATGAATTTTAAAGAAATTATATTGAGAAGTAATTTATATGGAACTTGTGAAGCGTCTATTTGTGTTAGGGGCCCTAAATGCGTAACTG